AGAATTTCATCTCGTACAGCTCAAACAAAAAAAAAGACCCAAATACTGATTGAAACGGATATGGAATATAAAGTTTTAAACTTCTCTCTCATTCAATATTATTTAAAGATATAAAAGAGTCAAAATGCGAAAGCTCTTCTTTGTGGTTAAATGCCAAAAAATCAAGTCCGCTCATACGTCTTTATGTTGTGTTGATCGTTCCCGGCCTCTTGAATCTTCTAGATTACCTATCTTTATTGTCTTTTTTATTTGGTATTTGTATGGAATCGGGAATGCGGATTTCTTCTTATTTTCGTTATTATTGATAGGAATTTTCTTGTTAAGACCCTACTTAACTAATCAATTGAAACCTCAGATTCATACGAGAACCACGATAATTCAATGAAACCTTCAAAGTCCAAAGTTCACTGAGTGAGAACCATTGGATCATCACTTATTCAATCAAAAAATAAAAAAGAGCTATAATGATTCAAAACATAAAATAAAAAGAAGCCTTTGTCCTTTGATCCAAATAAGAGTTTAAAAGCAGAATTTTGTTTTGATTTATTAGGAAAGAAGTCCGGCTACGAGGTCTGAGTATTAAGTATGAATCATAGTTCGAATCCTTTGTGATCTATTTGATCTATTTCGTGCTCCAGATACTCGAATGAATATCCGACGAAGTAAAACCATCTTGATAAAGATGACAGACCCCATTCTCTGTACTATCCATAGGGCCCATTCTAACAAGTCACACACTCATATTCCGGAAATATAAAATGCAGAAAAAATTTCGCGGTCGAACTACCAAAGAAGAATAGGCTAAAATTTTTAGACCTACATACATACTTTATTCTTTTGTATCGAACGAAAAGCTAGGACGTCAAGATTCTTCTGAGTCTAATTCACTGAAATTCCATCCAGTAGAACAGAAGAATTATAAATCTCCAAAATAATAGATAGGAATACCGCAAATAGCGCCATTGCAACACCCATCAAAGGGGTCGTTCCCCATCCAGGAGCTACTTTACCATATTCGGAATTCAGCGGTTTCAATAACTTCCCTACAGTAGTGCTTCTTGGACCAGATCTAGAACTATCCTCAACAGTTTGTGTAGCCATAAATCTTATTTTGTATTCATTACGATCTGTTGACTTTGTATACCATTCCGTTGTAAATAAAGGATCTTATCATAGATCCATTGTGGTCTTTCAATTCTATAATAATGGAAACAGCAACCCTAGTCGCCATCTTTATATCTGGGTTACTTGTAAGTTTTACTGGGTATGCTCTATATACTGCCTTTGGGCAACCCTCTCAACAACTAAGAGATCCATTCGAGGAACACGGGGACTAGTTGATGTAATCAGCCTCCAAATATTTGGAGGCTGATTACATCAACGAAGATAATGAAAAATTATTTCATTTTTTAGTTGAAATTTTAGGCGGTTCCCGAAAAAAAATAGCGAAAAAAATTATCCCTAAAGTCGATACTAAGAGAAATGTATAAACCAATGCTTCCATAAATTTGATCGTGGTTTACAATTATAGCTTTCATACCTGTTTTGTTTATGTTTACTTAGGAGTATCCCTCCGGATAAAGAACGAAAAAGAGTCAAAGAAACGGCAGCGATTTAAATCAAGATTCCTACAGTACTCTACAAAATCGCAAACAAAAACTAGAAGAAAAAAAGCAATGTTGCATCAGACTGCTTGTCTTTTTGTAGTTGGATCTCCAAGTTTTTGGAATGCCCCAAATTCCACTTGAGCATCCAAATCTGGATCAATACCAGCAAAAACATCTCTGAAGAGGGTTCTAGCACCATGCCAAATGTGTCCAAAGAAGAAAAGTAGAGCAAACGAAGCATGCCCAAAAGTAAACCAACCTCTTGGACTGCTACGAAAAACACCATCGGATTTCAAAGTAGCACGATCTAATTCAAAAATCTCACCCAATTGAGCCCGTCTAGCATATTTTTTCACAGTTGCGGGATCACTATAACTCACTCCATTGAGTTCACCACCATAAAACTCAACAGTTACACCTACCTGTTCGACACTATATTTAGATTCTGCCCTTCTAAACGGGACGTCGGCTCTAACAATTCCGTCTCCGTCTACCAAAACAACCGGAAATGTTTCAAAAAAAGTAGGCATACGGCGTACAAAAAGTTCACGCCCTTCTTTATTTCTAAAGACGGGGTGTCCTAACCATCCAACAGCTATTCCATCCCCATTGTCCATTGAACCCGCTCGGAATAACCCCCCTTTTGCTGGATTATTACCAATATAATCATAAAAAGCTAATTTTTCAGGAATTTTAGACCAAGCTTCTGATACACTTTGATTTTCAGCTAGTCCAGCACTAACTCTTCGATATATTTCTTGTTGAAAGTATCCCTGATCCCATTGATAACGAGTAGGACCAAATAATTCGATGGGAGTAGTTGCAGAACCATACCACATAGTTCCAGCAACAACAAAAGCTGCAAAAAAGACAGCAGCAATACTACTGGAAAGGACGGTTTCAATATTTCCCATACGTAATCCTTTGTATAGGCGTTGAGGCGGACGAACACTAAGATGGAATAAGCCCGCTAATATACCCAACGTCCCTGCTGCAATATGATGAGAGGCTATTCCTCCCGGAACAAAAGGGTCAAAACCCTCAACGCCCCACGCCGGATTTACGGGTTGGACCTTTCCGGTTAGTCCATAAGGGTCGGATACCCATATTCCAGGACCATATAATCCTGTTACATGAAATGCGCCAAAACCAAAGCAAGCCACTCCCGAAAGAAATAAATGAATTCCAAAAATCTTGGGTAAATCCAAAGAAGGTTTTCCTGTACGTTCATCACAAAAAATTTCTAGATCCCAATATACCCAATGCCAAATAGCTGCCAAGAAGCACAAGCCAGAAAACACGATATGTGCTCCGGCTACCCCTTCATAACTCCAAAGACCCGGATTCGTTATAGTCCCTCCTGTAATATTCCAACCGCCCCATGAATTGGTTATTCCTAAACGAGTCATGAAAGGTATAACGAACATACCTTGTCTCCACATTGGATCAAGAACAGGGTCGGAGGGATCAAAAACTGCTAATTCATATAGAGCCATCGAACCGGCCCAACCGGCAACCAGAGCAGTATGCATTATATGAACCGAAAGCAAACGACCGGGATCATTCAATACAACAGTATGAACACGATACCAAGGCAAACCCATGGAAATACCCCTTTATCAACGAAAAATGGACACTATGTAACTTTATTGCATTGGAAAAAACTATGTTACAGACCCCCCCTTTTTTAGGTAATTATTTCGGAGAAAGGATTAATATTTGTTCTATTCGGTTAGTAATAATGGAACAATTAGATTCATAGGAAAAAAGGGAAGCGGATCTATTCTATATCCGATAAGTACCAATACGCAATGGGGGTTAATCCTATTTTATATGCACCAAGATAGCTATTGTTGTTAATGATTCAGAAGCCCGTTCGTAAAAAATTGCCTTTATTTTTCTTCATTCTCTCTTACTTTACTTTTATTTTATATTTTATTTTAGCTTATTCAACTTATGTATTAAATATGATTAATTTAAATATGATTAATAAAGTAGGAAAAAAGGATAATATTTTAAAAAAAGGGAACCCCCAGTCTTACGTTTCCACATCAAAGTGAAATAGAGAACTTCATTCTCTTTTTTTTCATTTCATGCCTATTGGCGTTCCAAAAGTACCTTTTCGAAGTCCTGGAGAAGGAGATACATCTTGGGTTGACATATAGTGCGACTTGTCAGATATATTGGGCTATATGGGATTTCCCCATTTTCTCCCTCGATCGGGATATCCTCTGTTTCGCCCAAAAAGATTGATTGAATTCTCAAAAATTTGTAACGCGAAGCGCAAAAAAATAAAGTGGAATTAAATGCAGGGAGTATTTAGATTGATATTAGATTATCAAAAATTGTTTATGGTTTACGTGATCGGACTAATCAAATTAAGTATCCAGGCTCCGTTTAACAAAAACCCAATTGATAATTAATATATAATATTTTTATAATTACTACTTATATGATATGCAAAATTATGATAAAAAATTCTATTAAAAAATACAAAAAATTGAAACAGGGTGATCTAAAACTGTTGATCAAATAATATAATTAAAAATTTGTTCACTATTTGACAGAAGACATGTGAAAGAAATGAATTGAAAAAAAGAAGGAGTAGTAAAAAAAAGACGCGGTATTTGGTTCATTTGTCCTATATGTGCAAATCAAAATCGGGCAAATTTTTCCTTTTACTCGGGGTAGAGCATAAACCTAAAAATGGAATAAAAAAAAAGAAGAAGCCCGTTCAGGAACAAGAAAAAACCGTCGCCATTTCAATTTCAACTGAATCTCGATGAAAAACAAATATCAATGAATCCAGTTAGTCTGGCAGGCCTAATCAATCGTTTTATTATAGGATTATAATATCTAATAGAAGGTAGAAGGGGCCAAAACTTATTTTTTCTTTTACTTTTAAAAAGGGAGCAAGCCCTTCCCGTATAAGTTGGAAAGAAAAGCCTTTTATGAAAAAAGGGGGGTTGGAATCTACACATTGATTTTTTCACAATTTTTGTTGAACCGTATGCATCAAAAGGTGCCTGTACGGCTCCTAAGGGATAAAATTTTATCCTAATCAACCGACTTTATCGAGAAAGATTGTTTTTTTTAGGCCAAGAGGTTGATACCGAAATCTCCAATCAACTTATTAGTCTTATGATATATCTCAGTATAGAAAAGGATACCAAGGATCTTTATTTGTTTATAAACTCTCCTGGTGGATGGGTAATATCTGGAATGGCTATTTATGATACTATGCAATTTGTGCAACCCGATGTACAGACAATATGCATGGGCTTGGCCGCTTCAATAGCATCCTTTATCCTAGTCGGAGGAGAAATTACCAAACGTATAGCATTCCCTCACGCTTGGCGCCAATGAGTTTTTTTATTTTTTAGAAAAAAATACTATGCCTTCGCCATCGGAAATATGAATTAGTTAAGTAATAATAGCATGGCACTTCGAATTCGATATGAAATTTTTTAGATTAAAAAAATTTAGATTATATATTGAAAGAGTAGTATGAGATAAGGAAGGGGTATTTCAAATTATATCTTACCTATTCGGGCACATCTCAGCGTCACAAACTTTGTTTTCACACCGGAAGCTTATTTAAAAAATTTATATAAAAAAAAAGACACTTTGGGATTGCTGAATCATAGACGGATCAAAAAAATGATATATAAAGCAACGGAACCATCATAGTATTTTTTTAACTCCTACAAAAAAGAAGGATGGTAATTGGATCATTTATGGATCTGCGTATAATACAACCTATATTTTGTTTTCTTTCGCCGAAAGGAAAGGTCAAAAACGTAAATTCCATTGTGGAGCCGTATGCAATGCACAAAAAAAGCCTGTACGGTTATTCAATTTTCTCTGTTTTTTTGGTTATCGCGCCTCATTCTGCGAAATAGAAGAACCTTTTCTATTATATCATCAGGGTAATGATCCATCAACCCGCTAGTTCGTTTTATGAAGCACAAACGGGAGAATTTATCTTGGAAGCGGAAGAACTACTAAAACTTCGCGAAACCATCACAAGGGTTTATGTACAAAGAGCGGGCAAACCCATATGGGTTGTATCCGAAGACATGGAAAGGGATGTTTTTATGTCAGCAACAGAAGCCCAAGCTCATGGAATTGTTGATCTTGTAGCGGTTCAATAAAAAATAGGAGCGATTTCATGCAAATCTACAATTGCTAATTTTATATCTTTTTATTTAGTTTCATATTCTCTTCAATATTAAAATTAAAAAAAAAGATATTGAAGAGAATGTTGAAGAGAAGTAATTCAGAATTAGCCGGTTAGAACCAATCTAAACCAGCCCATTATTTATATGATTCCGTATGCCAACCATTAAACAACTTATTAGAAATACAAGACAGCCAATCCGCAATGTCACGAAATCCCCAGCGCTTCGGGGATGCCCTCAGCGACGAGGAACATGTACTCGGGTGTATGTGCGACTCGTTTAGATCATAGACTGAAACATAAAAAGGAAATTCTTTTTTAAATATCAAGGATCAGTACTTGTGAATAAAATAGAATGGAGGAACTCGATTAATTATTTAAAAAAGATAGATCGTTCATATCTTCTATTTTGTCTGAAACTTATGGTTTATATTGGTGCAAATCCAATCAACTCTATTTTTTAGAAAACCCCCAATGATAACAAATGATTATCCATTAAGCGGGGGAAATTCAATTTTTTATTAAAAAGATTCTACTCTTGAAAAAAAAAGGACGGACTAACAGGGTAAACGACCAAATCAATTTCAAAAATGAAATACCGTTACTGTATAAAGTGGATCTCATTGTGAAAGACCTAATTACTGGAATATTAATGGGGTAGAGCGAAAGAGTGTGAATTGTACAAGTTACCAATAGTATTAATTAATTAAAAGAAGGAGCTCCGGTGTATAGAGAGGACCTCACCGTTTTAGAAGGAACCATAGAAACGATGGAACCCACTATTTATCCATTTCGATTTACTACTTTTTGTAGTTATTCTCTTTTTTTATATCAAGGCAATTTCTTCTTTCAAAGCTCAAAGCAAAGGAACATACCTAGCAAAAAATAGTGGTGGGGAAGGTTAGAGTAGCAAAAGCCATTGGAATTTTTTTATACATTGGAATAATTCGTTTGGTTATTAATGACTAGTAAAGGGGAAAAGAATAACTAAAAAAAGAACTTAGTTATTCATCAAAGTTTGATTTATTCAATGACTAGAATTAAACGCGGATATATAGCTCGGAGGCGTAGAACAAAACTTCGTTTATTTGCATCAAGCTTTCGAGGGGCTCATTCACGACTTACACGAACTATGACTCAACAGAGAATAAGAGCTTTAGTTTCGGCTCATCGGGATAGGGGTAAAAGAAAAAGAGATTTTCGTCGGTTATGGATCACTCGAATAAATGCCGTAATTCACGAAATGGAAGTATTCTATAGTTATAACCGATTCATACACAATCTGTACAAGAAGCAATTACTTCTTAATCGGAAAATACTTGCACAAATAGCTCTATTAAATAGGAGTTGTCTTTATACGATTTCAAATGAGATCAAAAAATAAGGGGATTGGAAGAAATCCACTAAAATATTTGAAATAGAGTTCTAAGGAGAATGAGCTCGGGGAAGGTAGAGTAGAAATTAGTATTATAAAAAAAAGTTGTCAAAACAAACCGAGGGTATATAGTCGCTAAAAAAAGAGTTATTCTTTTTCTTTTCGACGATTTTTTCTTTTGTTTTTTATGACAGACACAGACGTAACAATCAAATTTTGATTCTTGATTGGATTTGTCGAACAAAATATTAACCTCTTTTTTAATTCCTTCAGATTTGGAATTGTGATTTAATTGAATTGAAAAATAAGTCTATTTTTTTCTGGTTCTAAGGCTAGTAGTTCTAGGGGTCGACTCACTTCTTTCAAATTGTTTCTGATTATTAAGAAAAGGTAACAAAGATAAAATACGAGCTTGTTTTATAGCAATAGTAATTAATCGTTGTTGTTTTAAAGTCACTCTATTCACCCGTCTAGATAATATTTTTCCTTGTTCACTAATAAATCGACTAATTAAACTCATGTTTCTATAATCAATTCGATCCCCCGATTGGATCGGGGGCAAACGCCTACGAAAAGATCGCTTGGATTTAGTAAAAGGTCGCTTAGATTTATTCATAATTTTTTTATTCCTTATCTCTAAAATCCTATTTTGATCGGATCAAAATAAAAACGATTTCTATTTCTATTATTTCTATATAGAAATAAGAATATAGGATTAGATTTCTTTCTATTGATTTATTTGTTTATATTTATATATATGTAATAATATATATCATTATTCCTGTTCTTAAAATAAAAGTTGACATACAAGCACTTATATTTGATCTATTTCTTGATTTCCCCGTGAATTGTATGTTTATAACAATAGGGACAGAATTTTCTCAATTCCAATCGACTAGGGGTGTTATGCCGATTCTTTTGAGTAATATATCTGGAAATTCCCGCTGATTCTTTCTTAATATCATTTCGAACACAACTGGTACATTCCAAAATAATTGTTACTCGAACATCTTTACCCTTGGCCATGAAACCTCCTTTGGATTTATGATTCACCCCAATCTTCTATTTTCATTTTAGGATCCAGAAAGAACAAGAACCAAAAAAATAGAAGCTGTTAACTAAAAATAAAAAAAAAATTCTGAAATATTTCGTTCCAATGAATATTAATTAGTAATTAAATAAAAATAAAATAATAAGCAATACAATGATTTTTTGAAAACTCTATTTAAAATCTTTGTACAGTACCTTTTTTTAAGTATCTCATAGGATACTCTTTCCCTAGCAATACTTTTTCCATTCTATTACTAATTTAATTGGATCCTGAACCCTCGTTTTTATGACCTTTCGCCCCCCCCTTTTTTCTAATTGATTCTAAAAAAAAAAGAGGAGGGGGATTAGTCCCCGCTGGTTGATCGTATCTCTAAATTTTTGCACCCTTTCTGATGTTAATAACTAGAATGAAAAAAAGGGAAATGTTAATGCATCTGGAAATAAACGATTAATCTCTATTAATAAACCTGCTAACGAACCGAACCATAGAGTACTTAGTACCGGTGCTACGGAAAGATATGTTTTTAGATCTCGCATTTGAAATACTCCTTCTTTCTTCTTTATTGTATTACAATATATATAGTAATATATATAACTACAGATGTACATGTAGTTAAGAAGGTCTTGTATTTGTATACGTAACCCCCCATTTTCAAAATTAGAATTAAAATATTATCTACTAGAACGATCTTATAGATTCCATTTGAAAATGGAAACGGCCTATTTTATGTAAAATGGAAATTGAGAGAATTTCCGTAAAAAAAAGTAATTAATTATAATTATATATATATATGTTTGTTATCTGATATGAGACAAAAAAAAAGAAGGATGTGGAAAACAAGACAGGAATTCTCTACAATGACACTGTAAACCAATTGAAAGGGATGTAGCGCAGCTTGGTAGCGCGTTTGTTTTGGGTACAAAATGTCACGGGTTCAAATCCTGTCATCCCTACCTATTACTGCTCAGAAGAGCAGTAACGAGGGATCTATCTTAGATCTATCTTTTTTTTACTAAATTTGGACATACAAATAATTCTGAAATTTCTGATATACTATGATGTAGTATATACGTACAAAATCGATTCGGGTTAAAGAATGTCTTCTTTCTAGCCTTTTCGTTTTTTAGAAAAAACAAGAAAAGCGCTCTTAGTTCAGTTCGGTAGAACGTGGGTCTCCAAAACCCAATGTCGTAGGTTCAAATCCTACAGAGCGTGATGTCACTCTTGTTTATTAGATTGTGTCAAAATTCCACTGTTCACAAATAATTGAGCAGCAATCTGAATTAGACCTCCCGCATATGAAAGCAAGAAGGAAGTCAGTCAACAAAAAGGGATGTTAACTAATCAAAAGTCCAACTGATCACCACGTCTGTATTGTAAATAAGCAGTTACGAATAATCCAGCCAAAGTAATAGGAATTAGACCTAAGACGATTCCAAATAAAGAAACTTCAATCATTTCAATTTTCTGCTGTTTTCATTTTTGAAAGGGAGAAAAGAGAGGTACTATTTATTCCTAGCTCTTAATCTGTATTGCCGATGAGTTTCAACGACCAAAATTGGGTAATTAACACGGTAAGGAACTATCGAACATATGAAATCCCGTAGAAATCCTTTTTTATATTTATAAAAAAATCTTCATTTAATTAATTTCAAATAAGTCGTATTTTGCTTAGACCAATAAATAGAACTGAGGTTATAGTTAAAGCTGCTAGTAGAAAACCGAAATAACTAGTTATAGTAGGCATGAAGGGACTCAATAAAATATGTTTTTTTATACATATATTT